AAAAAACAAAGGATGAATTCAACTTTCACTTTAAAGAGACATACTCTAAAAATAGCCCAGTTTATGAAAATTCTTATCTTGATGGAAATCAAGAAAATTTTAAGTTAGAAATAAAAAAAGATAAAGAAGATAAAAACCTCTTTTTCGGGTTTGAAAAACCTCTTGTGACTCTTCTTTTTGACTATAAACGATGGAATCGTCCATTGCGTTATATAAAAAAAAGAAAGAATTCATTTGTAAGAATAAGAATGAATCTAAGAAAATTTGAAAACCCTGTAAGAAATGAAATGTCACAATATTTTTTTTATACATGCCGAAGTGATGGAAAACAAAAAATATCTTTTACATATCCACCAAGTTTGTCAACTTTTTTTGAAATGATACAACAGAAGATTCTTTTGTGCACGACAGAAAAGCTATTTTCAGAAGAACTATATAATCATTGGGTTTATACCAATGACCAAAAACGAAACAACCTAAGCAACGAACTTATCAATCGAGTTGAAACTTTAGACAAGGGGTCTCTTGCTATAGATGCACTGGAAAAAAGAACCAGATTGTCCAATGATAAGACTAAGCAAAAATGCTTACCTAAAATGTACGATCCTCTTTTGAATGGACCCCATCGTGGAACAGAAAAAATTTTGTGTTCAAATTCTATTGAAAATTCCAGAGAAACTTTTTGGATAAATAAACTTCAGGATATCCTTACTACGGATTACCGAGAATTTGAAGAAAAAATAGATACATTTGATGAAAAGTCATTATTCACAGGTAAAAGAAAAGAAATAAAGAAAGAGGTCCCTCGATGGTCATACAAATTATTTTGCCCTTTGGACGAACTAGTAGAAGACGAGTTCATCGAGGAATTTAATATTCGTCTAAGAAAAGTGCAAGGTATAGAACTGTGTAACGTTAAGGAGATGAATAGAGAAACTAAGACTACTTTCTTTCATCCATATCTAGATGATTTGATTGTTGTATATTTTCCTGAAGAAGTGGATTTTCGTCGCAATATAATCAAAGGATCCATGCGTGCTCAAAGACGTAAAATGCCTGTTTGGAAAACGTCTCAAACTGCGGATTCCCCGCTTTTTTTGGGCAGAAGAGAGACTTTTTTGTCCAAAATGTTGAAAATTTTTAGGAGTATTTTTAGGAGTAAGGGCGCGGAATTAAGGACTTACGATTATGGCGAGAAAGGGTCGATAAAAACGATGGATATAGATAGAACTAGAAAAGAAGGGTGGAATAACTACTGTAAGCAAGTAAAAAAACATTGGAAAAATACTCGACATGGTTATATAATAAGGGGTTCTTTATTAGTAACTCAATCAATTCTTAGAAAATATATAGTATTGCCTTTGTTGATAATAGCCAAAAATTTTGGGCGTATACTATTTTTTCAACCCCCTGAGTGGTACGAGGATTTTGAAGAGTGGAAAAGAGAAAGACATTTTAACTGCACCTATAGCGGTGTTCAATTAGCAGAAGGGGAATTTCCTCGAAATTGGTTATTCGAAGGTATTCATATAAAGATCCTATGTCCTTTTTATCTGAAACCGTGGCACAGATCTAAGCTACAATCCCATCATAGAGATTCAATGCCGAATTTTTATTTTTTAACAATTTTTGGAAAGGAGACTAAACACCCTTTTGGTTATAGCCGAAGACGACCTTCCTTTTTTAAACCTATTTGGAAACACCTTCAAAAAAAACTTAAAAAGAGGAAAAATCGAAGTTTTCCAGCTCAAGAAATTATAAAAGAACGAACAAAAAAGTTTCTAAAGGGATTAAATGAAAAAACAAGATGGGTTATGAAAATAAAAATAGTTCGATTTATAAAAAGAATAATGAAAGAGTTTGCAAAAGTAATTCCATTATTTGGATTAAAGGAAGTATATGAATCAAATAAAAATAATTTGATAATAAGTAATCAGATGATTCATGAACCGGCCATTCAAATTAGATCCGTGGATTGGACAAATTTTTCACTGACAGAAAAAAAGATCAAGGATCTGACTGATAAGACAAGTACAATCAGAAATAAAATCGAAAAAATGTCAAAAGACAAGAAAAACATATTTTTAACTACGGATATAACCATTAGTCCTAACGAAACAAGTTGTGATGATAAAAGATTAGAATCGCCGAAAAAGATTTGGCAGATATTAAAACGGAGAAGTGCCCGACCAATACGTAAATGTCACTATTTTATGAACATTTTTATTGAAAGGATATACATAGATATCTTTGATATCTTTTTACGTATCATTATGAATATTCCCGGAATCGATGTAGAAATTTTACTTAAATCAAAAAAACAAATTACTGATAAATACAGTTCCAATGATGAAACAAATAAAAAAAGAATTGATGAAAAAACTAAAAATCCAATTTATTTTTTTTCGACTATAAGAAAAAGAAAGTCTATTTTTAATAAGAATTCACAGATTTTTTGCGACCTCGCTTCTTTGTCACAGGCATATGTATTTTACAAATTATCACAAACTCAAGTTATCAACAAGTATCACTTGAAATCCGTATTTCAATATCACGGAACAATTCCTTTTATAAAAGATAGAATAAAATATTTTATTGGAGCACAAGGAATATTTCATTGCGAATCAAGGCATAAGAAACTTCACAGTTTTGGAATGAATGAATGGAAAAGCTGGTTAATGGGTAATGATCACTATCAATACGACTTATCTCAGACTATATGGTCTAGATTACTACCACAAAAATGGCGAAATGGAATCAATCAAAGTTTTATGGTTCAAAAAACAAACCCAAGAAATTTCGATTCATATAAAAAAGACCAATTAATTCATTACGAGAAACAAAACAATTATGCAGTGAATTCATTATGGATCCAAAAAAAGAAATTAATAAAAAACTACAAATATGATCTTTTATCAAATAAATATATTAATTATGAATATGAAGATAAGAAGGGTTCATATATTTATGGGTTTCCATTACAAGTAAACGCAGCCCGAGGGATCCTCTATAATAGAGATAATCCTGAATTTGATTATTTACCCGCAGATATAGATCTTAGTAATTATCTACGAAAAGATTCTATTATTGATAGGAATCAAAATTCGGATAGGAAATATTTTGATTGGAGAGCTTTTAATTTTGGGCTTAGAAAAACGAGCGATATTGATGAATGGACAAATGCCAGTACCAACATAAAAAAAAATACTAAGACTCGTTATTATTATTATCAAATAATTGATAAAATTGATAATAATAATAATCTTTTTAATCTCACAATTCATAACCAAAACCAAATCAACCCAGCAGCCAATCAAACAAAAACATCTTTTGACTGGAAGGGAATGAATGAAAAAAGACTAAATGGGCCTATATCAAATTGGGAACCTTGGTTTTTCCCAGAATTTTGGTTATTTTATGATGTATATAAGACTGAGCCGTGGATCATACCAATCAATTTACTTCTTTTTAATTCGAATATAAAAGAAAACAATCTAACAATCACCCAAAAGCTAAAAAAATGGCTTGAATTAGCGAATCTAAATCAAGTTGAATTAGAGAATCTAAATCAAGAAGAAAAACAAGAGCCAATCCCAGGATATCTTGGATATGATCCATTAGAAGACTATGTTGAAGAAGATTTGTGGGGATCAGACTCAGACGTTCTTGAATACATCGAGGAAACTAAATATATTTCCCGGTTGATGTTAAAACTCTTCCTGAAAAGATATTTTCTTTTGAAATTTCAATTGAAAACGACTTTTTCTTTGAGCCAAACAGCAATCAATAATTTAAAGATATTTTGGCTACTCCTTAGATTAAGAGATCCAAATGAAATGGCTGCAGCCTTTATTCAAAGAGACGAAATAAATCCGATTCCAATGCTGATTGGAAAGCCAGAGTTTATGACTTTTTTCAATTTGGAAAAAGGGGGACTATTGATTATTGAACCAACTCGGCTATCCACAAAATGGGATGGACAATGGATCATGTACCAAACCATAGCTATTTCACGGGTGCATAAGAGTCAGCACCAAACTAATCGAAGATGTCAAGAAAAAAGAAATGTTGATAAGAATGGTCTTAATGATTTTATTGTTCCTGAAAATATTTTATCTCCTAGACGTCGTAGAGAATTGAGAATTCAAATTTGTTTAAATTCGAGAAATGTCAATGTTGGGGATAGAAACCAAGTATTTTGCAATGGGAATAGTGCAAGGAACTGTGGTGAATTTTTTTTTGAGGATAAGCATCCTGATGTAGATATAAATAAATTTATTAAGTTAAAATTATTTCTTTGGCCCAATTATCGATTAGAAGATTTAGCTTGTATGAATCGCTATTGGTTTGATACCAATAATGGTAGTCGTTTCAGTATGTTAAGGATACATATGTATCCATGATTGATAATAAGTTGATGGTACATTTACATGGATCAAGTGGCATATCTGGCCGGTATAGTAGATGAAGACAAACAAATATACACACACGCCTTGTGTTATATTCTATTCTGGTACATGATACTGATTCAATGAATTTATCTTAGCTTAGCAATTATATCTAGTAATGAGTCGTCATAATCTTCTTATCTTAAGTTCAAATTCTTCTCTTTTGTGGGTTCTAAATGTACCGCCCTTTTGTATCCACATCCAAATAAAATTGAAAATTGATTAATTACATTTGAATTCGATAAAAAAAGAAGTATATGAATAAATACAGATTTTTGTGTATTGTATAAGAAATTAGAATGACTGGCATTATTATTACTGATCAGTAAAATCCATATCTGTAAAAAAAAAGGGGGGGAACAAATTCTTTTTATGGTAAAAAATTTATTAATTTCAGTTATTTCGCAAGAAGAAAAAGAAGAAAATAAGGGGTCTGTTGAATTTCAAGTATTCAGTTTCACCAATAAAATACGTAGACTTACTTCCCATTTAGAATTGCACAGAAAAGACTATTTATCTCAGAGAGGTCTACGGAAAATTCTGGGAAAACGTCAACGGCTGCTGGTTTATTTGTCAAAGAAAAATAGAGTACGTTATAAAGAATTAATTAGTCAATTGGATATTCGGGAGCCAAAAACTCATTAAGTGAATTTTAAGATTAGTTTTGAATTATTGGATTTATTAGATTTTTATTATTTTCTATTATACTTTAAATATTAAAATCTTATTATAGATATATTTATTATTATTATAATTTGATGAATTTCATTTCGGTTTCAGCACTTCATGGAATAATGAATCGGGGAAAAAATATATGACTGTACCAACTACAAGAAAAGACCTCATGATAGTCAATATGGGTCCTCACCACCCATCAATGCATGGTGTTCTTCGACTCATCGTTACTCTAGACGGGGAAAATGTTATTGACTGTGAACCCATATTGGGTTATTTACACAGAGGGATGGAAAAAATTGCTGAAAATCGAACAATTATACAATATCTTCCTTATGTAACACGCTGGGATTATTTAGCTACTATGTTTACAGAGGCAATAACGGTAAATGGACCAGAACGGTTGGGAAATATTCAAGTACCGAAAAGAGCGAGCTATATTAGAGTAATTATGCTAGAACTGAGTCGTATAGCTTCTCATTTGTTATGGCTCGGCCCTTTTATGGCAGATATCGGCGCGCAGACTCCTTTCTTCTATATTTTCCGAGAAAGGGAATTGATATATGACCTGTTCGAATCTTCGACAGGTATGCGAATGATGCATAATTATTTCCGTATCGGAGGGGTAGCTGCTGATTTACCTTATGGCTGGATAGATAAATGTTTTGATTTCTGTGATTATTTTTTAACAGGGATTACTGAATATCAAAAGCTTATTACGCGTAATCCCATTTTTTTGGAACGAGTTGAAGGAGTGGGCATTATTGGTGGAGGAGAGGCAATAAATTGGGGCTTATCAGGACCAATGCTACGAGCGTCCGGAATTGAGTGGGATCTTCGTAAAGTCGATCATTATGAGTGTTACGACGAATTTGATTGGGAAGTACAATGGCAAAAAGAAGGAGATTCGTTAGCTCGTTATTTAGTCCGAATCAGTGAAATGGCGGAATCCATAAAAATTATTCAACAAGCTCTGGAAGGAATTCCAGGGGGGCCCTATGAGAATTTAGAGGTACGGCGCTTTGATAGAACAAAGGATTCCGAATGGAATGAATTTGATTATCGATTCATTAGTAAAAAACCTGCGCCTACTTTTGAATTATCTAAACAAGAACTTTATGTAAGAGTGGAAGCCCCGAAGGGGGAATTGGGAATTTTTCTGATAGGAGATCGGGGTGTTTTTCCCTGGAGATGGAAAATTCGTCCGCCCGGTTTTATCAATTTGCAAATTCTTCCTCAGCTAGTTAAAAGAATGAAATTGGCTGATATTATGACAATACTAGGTAGTATCGATATTATTATGGGAGAAGTTGATCGTTGAAATGATAATTGATACGACAAGAGTACAAGCTATCAATTCTTTTTCCAGATCGGAATCCTTAAAAGAGGTTTATGGGCTCATCTGGTTACTTGTTCCTATTCTTACTCCTGTATTGGGAATCATAATAGGGGTACTAGTAATTGTGTGGTTAGAAAGACAAATATCTGCAGGGATACAACAACGTATTGGACCTGAATACGCGGGTCCTTTGGGAATTCTTCAAGCTCTAGCAGATGGTACAAAATTACTTTTCAAAGAAGATCTTATCCCATCTAGAGGCGATATTAGTTTATTCAGTATCGGACCGTCTATAGCGGTCATATCCATTTTACTAAGTTTTTCAGTAATTCCTTTTGGCTATCACCTTGTTTTAGCCGACCTAAATATAGGGGTTTTCTTATGGATTGCCATTTCAAGTATTGCTCCTATTGGACTTCTTATGTCAGGATATGGATCGAATAATAAATATTCCTTTTTAGGTGGTCTACGAGCTGCTGCTCAATCGATTAGTTATGAAATACCATTAACTCCATGTGTGTTATCAATATCTCTACGTGTGATTCGTTGGAACATGGACTTTTTTATTTGACCTAATTTATTTGCATTTTCGTTCTAGGAAAAAAGAAAGTGGAATATATTGAATAGATATCCTCATTTTTTTATTCAACATTGGGGGCGATGAGCTAAACTAAACCAGATAGTTATATGAGTGAAAGAAAACAGCTTAGAAATTGGCAGTAAAAAGATTGAGTCTCATTACCTAGGTACAAGAGTTAAGCGGACATAAATATAAACAGTATAAACGGGTTACCCCAAGCAAGATTGGTTGATTAGTCATCATAGTTTGAAGCGGGTACAAAAGAGAAACTGTATGGAGTTTTTATTATTATATGTATTACCATACCGGAGATCGAATAAAAACGAGTGGATGGTTAGGAATACCAAGGTACACAAAGGATTAGTAATGGAGATAATGTAAGTAAATTATCCAAAGGGATATTTATGCATAAAAGGAATCCTAATGGGGCTTTAAGTTAGTAGAAATGATCAAGCAGTACTTTCCCACGATCCCGATCCAGAGTATGCTCCTACCCACTGATTAAACAAATTACTATCAGGAACGAAGTAATCCTTTATTTATATTTATTTTTTTTTGTCCAGATTAATACAGATAGAATTCTTATCATGATTCATGAACTAATATAATAGAATGTCTAATTCTTTGTCTAAAAAAAATAAGTCGAAATTTCTATTGAAACAACGTGATACAACGAGTATTTTATTGAAGTATTAAGTTATTACTGAACAAAAAATTGCAATTATAAAGAATGAGATCAATTCAGAAGCATTTGTTTTATTATAGCAGACAGAATTGCATTGGTCTAATTTTGGACTCTCCGATGTATCTTTACTCTATCTACTCTACAAAATAAGTAAAGTATATCGAGATTGAACCAGTCCTTAGATTTATTTGTGGCCGTCGAGGAGCCGTATGAAGCTTAAGTCTCATGTACGGTTTTGCAATAGCGATGGGAATAGTGATGTTATCACCGACTATGATTATCTAACAGTTCAAGTACAGTTGATATAGTTGAGGCGCAGTCAAAATATGGTTTTTGGGGTTGGAATCTGTGGCGCCAACCTATAGGTTTTACTGTTTTTTTAATTTCTTCCCTAGCAGAATGCGAGAGATTACCTTTTGATTTACCAGAAGCAGAGGAAGAATTAGTAGCAGGTTATCAAACCGAATATTCAGGTATAAAATTTGGTTTATTTTATGTTGCTTCCTATCTAAATCTACTAGTTTCTTCATTATTTGTAACAGTTCTTTACTTGGGCGGCTGGAATCTCTCTATTCCGTACATATTAAGTCCTGAGCTTTTCGGAATAAATGAAGTGGGCGGAGTCTTTAGAACGACCATTGGTATCTTTATTACATTAGCTAAAGCTTATTTGTTCCTGTTCATTCCTATCACAACAAGATGGACTTTACCTAGAATGAGAATGGACCAACTATTAAATCTTGGATGGAAATTTCTTTTACCTATTTCTTTAGGTAATCTATTATTGACAACCTCTTCCCAACTCTTTTCACTGTAAAGTAAAGGCACAGCCTATTCTAGATTCATAACTTCTCTCAAACAAGAGAAAGAAACATAAAATTATTCATAGATATTCAAGATATGTTCCCCATGGTAACTGGGTTCATGAATTATGGCCAACAAACAGTACGGGCTGCAAGGTATATCGGTCAAAGTTTTATGATTACCTTATCCCATGCAAATCGTTTACCTGTAACTATTCAATATCCTTATGAAAAATTGATCACATCGGAACGTTTCCGTGGTCGAATCCACTTTGAATTTGATAAATGCATTGCTTGTGAAGTCTGTGTTCGGGTATGTCCTATAGATCTACCCGTTGTTGATTGGAAATTGGAAACTTCTATTCGAAAGAAACGATTGCTTAATTACAGTATTGATTTCGGAATCTGTATATTTTGTGGTAACTGCGTTGAGTATTGTCCAACGAATTGTTTATCAATGACTGAAGAATACGAACTTTCTACTTATGATCGTCACGAGTTGAATTATAATCAAATTGCTTTGGGTCGGTTGCCAATGTCAGTAATCGACGATTACACAATTAGAACAATTATGAATTCGACTCAAACCAAAAAAGCCGTGGGTAAACCACTTGATTCAAGAACAATTACCGATTACTAATACTAAGATTTAGTTTTGATCTAAAGTAGCGCAGCTTCTTTCATCTTGCTTGGTCAATAACTAAAACTAAAATTTTAACAACTATGGAGTGCTGAGAATAATGAATTGCTTTGGATTGAAAATGGATTCATATATACTCTACATATATATATATTTTTATATAGTATATATATTATATAAACAGTTAATAAAAAAAATCGATTAATATTAATTTCGAAAGAAACTTTCGGATAGAGAAATGTATTCAATTATTTAACTAATAAGTAAGTGTATCTATATCAACCCACACCCCATTAGATTTAATTCAATTAGGAACGTATCAATAGGGTAACTTCTTTTTTCCTGGTTTGGTCAATAGGTTTATGAAAAATTTCGACTTAAAAATTATCTCTTATTTTACATAGAATGGATTTACCTGGACCAATACACGATTTTCTTTTAGTTTTTTTGGGATTGGGTCTTATAGTGGGGAGTCTAGGAGTGGTATTACTTACCAATCCAATTTTTTCTGCTTTTTCATTGGGATTAGTTCTTGTTTGTACATCCTTATTCCATATTCCATCGAACTCCCCCTTTGTAGCTGCTGCACAGCTCCTTATTTATGTGGGAGCAATAAATGTATTAATTGTATTTGCTGTGATGTTCATGAATGGTTCAGAATATTACAAAAATTTCCATCTTTGGGCCGTTGGAGACGGAGTCACTTCACTGGTTTGTACAAGTATTTTTGTTTCACTAATTACTACTATCCCAGATACGTCATGGTACGGGATTATTTGGACTACAAGATCAAACCAGATTATAGAGCAGGACTTGATTAATAATGGTCAACAAATTGGGATTCATTTATCAACAGATTTTTTTCTTCCATTTGAACTTATTTCGATAATTCTTTTAGTTGCCTTGATAGGTGCAATTGCTATGGCTCGTCAGTACTAAATAAAATAAAAAATAAATTATAATAATATAATAGGTAATAGGGACTTGTTCTTTTCTTTAAATTCTATTTTATTGTTCATATTGAAATGAATCGAGATTGATGAGGAGTTGGTCAATGATGCTCGAACATGTACTTGGTTTGAGTGCCTTTTTATTATCCATCGGTATTTATGGATTGATTACAAGTCGAAATATGGTTCGAGCGCTTATGTGTCTTGAACTTATACTGAATGCAGTTAATATTAATTTCGTAACATTTTCTGATTTATTTGATAATCGCCAATTAAAAGGAGACGTTTTCTCAATTTTTGTTATAGCAATTGCAGCTGCTGAAGCAGCTATTGGATTAGCTATTGTTTCATCAATTCATCGTAACAGAAAATCAACGCGTATCAATCAATCTAATTTGTTGAATAAATAATGGTATAAATAAAAATATAGACTATTCGCCAATTGAAATTGATATGTGCAACATAAGCCTACGGCGCTGTTTGCTAAAACGACGTGATAAATCAAAGTATCTTGGTACTCTTTCATGAGCAGATCCAGAACTAGATTGATTCTGGTAAATCTAAATCATTGATTCGTCTGGTGTATAGAATATAAAATTCATTTACTACTTTTACTAGATCGAAAATTTATGAGGTTAAAAAAATTTATAGATCCAATGTCACATTCAGTAAAGATTTATGATACATGTATAGGGTGTACCCAATGTGTACGCGCCTGCCCCACTGATGTATTAGAAATGATACCTTGGGACGGATGTAAAGCTAAACAAATTGCTTCTGCTCCAAGAACAGAAGACTGTGTAGGTTGTAAAAGGTGTGAATCCGCTTGTCCAACGGATTTCCTGAGTGTCCGGGTTTATTTATGGCATGAAACAACTCGTAGTATGGGTCTAGCTTATTGATACGTTCCAGAAAATTCCACTTGAATCCATTTTTTTCTTTACCGACAAAAACCCGTACTCGATAAATTATTTTCTTTCGAGCACGGGTTTTTCTGGTCAAAGTGTATCTTGTCTTTACCACGAATGATTTTCCTTGGTTAACAATAATTGTTGTTTTGCCGATATTCGCAGGTACTTTCATTTTCTTTTTCCCTCATAGAGGAAATAAGGTTATTAGGTGGTATACTATTTGTATATGTCTATTAGAATTACTTCTAACGGCCTATGTATTCTGTTATCATTTCCAATTGGACGATCCATTAATCCAATTAGAACAGGATTATAAATGGATCCATTTTTTTTATTTTCACTGGAGATTAGGAATCGATGGACTTTCCATTGGACCCATTTTACTCACGGGATTCATCACTACCTTAGCTACTTTAGCGGCCTGGCCGGTTACTCGAGATTCTAGATTGTTCCATTTTCTCATGTTAGCAATGTACAGCGGTCAAATAGGACCATTTTCTTCTCGGGATCTTTTACTTTTTTTTATCATGTGGGAATTAGAATTAATTCCTGTCTACCTACTTCTATCCATGTGGGGAGGGAAGAACCGTTTGTACTCAGCTACAAAATTTATTTTGTACACTGCAGGGGGTTCTATTTTTCTCTTAATGGGAGTTCTGGGTATGGGTTTATATGGTTCCAATGAACCAACATTAAATTTTGAAACATCAGCCAATCAATCATATCCTGTGGCATTGGAAATAATATTCTATTTTGGGTTTCTTATTGCTTATGCTGTCAAATTGCCGATTATACCTCTACATACATGGTTACCAGATACCCATGGAGAAGCACATTACAGTACATGTATGCTTTTAGCCGGAATCTTATTAAAAATGGGAGCATATGGATTGGTTCGGATCAATATGGAATTATTACCCCACGCTCATTCTATATTTTCTCCCTGGTTGATGATAATAGGCACAATTCAAATAATCTATGCAGCTTCAACATCTCTCGGTCAGCGCAATCTAAAAAAGAGAATTGCCTATTCCTCCGTATCTCATATGGGTTTCATAATTATAGGAATTGGTTCGATAACTGATACAGGACTCAATGGGGCCATTTTACAAATGATCTCTCATGGATTTATTGGTGCTGCACTTTTTTTCTTGGCAGGAACTAGTTACGATAGAATACGTTTTGTTTATCTCGACGAAATGGGAGGAATAGCTATCCCAATGCCAAAAATATTTACAATGTTCAGTAGTTTCTCGATGGCTTCACTTGCATTGCCTGGAATGAGTGGTTTTGTTGCAGAATTGGTGGTTTTTTTTGGACTAATAACGAGCCAAAAATATCTTTTAATGCCAAAAATACTAATCATTTTTGTAGCGGCAATTGGAATTATATTAACTCCTATTTATTCAGTATCTATGTTACGTCAGATGTTCTATGGATATAAGCAATTTCATTCTCCAAATTCTCATTTTTTTGATTCTGGACCACGAGAACTATTTGTTTCAATCTGTATCTTTCTACCCGTAATAGGTATTGGTATTTATCCGGATTTCGTTTTCTCACTATCAATTGACAAGGTAGAAGCTATTCTAGCTAATTACTTTTATAGATAGTTTTCATCAATAAGACATATAAAAAGAAAAAAGATACAAAAAAAAATAAATTTTTTTTGGTTCAGTTGTACAATGTACAATGAAAACTAAATAAGTCTTCTTTATTACTTCTTTATCTTTAAAGTAAAAAAAAAAGAATTCAATTAATTGTAATCAGATACTTTTGTAGCTTTTGAGAACCATTTGAATCACTACTTTATTCAAATGGTTCTCAAAAACTCATAAAACTTTCATATGCTATTCTTGTGTATTGTATTCGTAAGGTATTTTCCTCAATTAGATGTTAATGTGAATGAACCATAACTATGTAGCCCGATTCCTAATAGGTTTACTCCAAAATAGCATATCCAAATTAAAAAAAATCCCATAGAAGCCACAATTGCAGAATTCGAGCCTTGCAAATCTTCATTTGTTCTAGTATGTAAATAAATTGCGAATATTGTCCAAGTAATAAATGCCCAAGTTTCTTTTGGGTCCCAATTCCAATATGATCCCCACGCTTCATTAGCCCATACCGCTCCCGAAAGAATACCTATGGTTAAAAATAGAAACCCGAGACTAATAATACGAGAACTCCAACAATCCAATTGCTGAATTAATTGATACCTGTGATAATTTCGAAACGAAATAAAACAATTGTTTTGTAAAACATTGCTTATTTTATTCGCGTATTGGATTTCGTCAAAGGGAAATCGCCCAACCAGTAAATTATTGTTTTTATATTTACCAAATATATCTATATTTTTTCGAAATGTAATGACTAGAAGAGCTATTGATAATAATGATCCACACAGAAGAGCTGCATAGCTCAATACCATCATACTTACGTGCATCATTAACCACTGTGATTGTAGAGCCGGTACTAATATTGCGGATTGATTCATTTTAGTTAAAAGACCTGAAGTAGCAAATCCTTGGGTAAAAACAGCACTTGGTGCAGTTATTGCATTTAAATAATTCATATGGTTCCTAAAATGGGGAACCATATGAATAATGGAGAAACTCCATGACAGGAACATTAATGATTCATATAAATCACTTAAGGGTAAATGTCCTGAATAAATCCAACGAATAACTAATAATCCTGTTATACAAACAAAAGTAGCTACCATTCCTTTTTCCGACGAATCATATAGTTCTACGATTTCGTGGACTAATAAGTTCATAAAAAAAATCGTAATTACAACGGAAACAATCGATAAAGAAATGTGAGTTAATATATGTTCTAAAGTAAAAAATATCATAAAAATCCTAAAAAAAGATGTCCTCCAACATTGGAATGGAAATCCATAATTTAATTCTATACCTATACATTATAGGAGTTATTCGAGTATTTATTTTACTCTTATTTTTTTATTTTATTTTTTATAAGATGCCGCCACTCGGACTCGAACCGAGATGCTCTAGCACTGCTTCCTAAGAGCAGCGTGTCTACCGATTTCACCATAGCGGCTTGCTCTAAATCATAATAGCCCATCCATCTTCAATCGTCGAGATTGAAGGAGGCAATTCAATGCAATATCTTGAGGACACTTTTTAAAATATCATTCAAATTCCTATTGCTATTTGAACGTTCAATAAAAATTATCTGTAGTAATAATAATTATCTTGTGGTGTGGGGCGGTGTTAGCTTTAAGAATGTAATGGCTTTTCGTGCGGTTTCTTATGGAATTGAAGAGTTGCAACTAGATAGTTCTGTTCTCAATCCATTCCTATTCCGAAATGAAAACAAAAAAAGACATTTTTTTATTGCAGTTCGCAAAGAACTGAAGTGACGAGTAACAAATTGACGGATATCATAGAGGTTACCATAAGTTGTTTTATTGGAAGGAATATAAGCAACTCACTCAGTTTCACAACGAACTAGTTCAGAACTAATTCAATTAATGATTCCGAATACTGATTCCAAATAAATTAACTAAAATAACGAGGGCTTTTTTTATCAGGTTGAGTTATTGGTGGATGATAGAATACATATCAAAATCAAGTACTTTTTTGTATTTTACCTGTTCTATGGATTTAAACTAAATTATTGTAATAATAAATAATAAATGGTTGAAAATATAATACATATTCTGTATCTTCATAAATATCTTAGGTAATAATTATATCTAAGTAATATAAGTAATAACTTTTAAACATTGACTTAATCTTATCATTTGATTTTAACTTCTTTTTTTTATTTGAATATTTCCAATTTAAAAATTGGAGTCTTTTCATATCTTGATTTTTTTTTGCTCCTTTCAATTCAAAATATATAAGAGCTGGTGAATCGGAAACAATTAAACAAAACAATTAATAAAAAAAGTTTAATTTTATTATGGAACATACATATCAATATGCGTGGATCATACCTTTCGTTCCCCTTCCAGTTCCTATAGCAATAGGGTTGGGGCTTCTCCTTGTTCCGGCGGCAACAAAAAATATTCGTCGTATATGGGCTTTTCCTAGTGTTTTATTACTAAGTATCGTTATGATTTTTTCAGCCGATCTGTCTATTCAACAAATAAATGGCAGTCCTATCTATCAATATGTATGGTCTTGGACCATCAATAATGATTTTTCCTTAGATTTTGGCCATTTGATAGATCCGCTTACTTCCATTATGTTAATATTAATTACTACTGTTGGAATAATGGTTCTTATTTATAGTGACAATTATATGTCTCATGATCAAGGCTATTTGAGATTTTTTGCTTATATGAGTTTTTCTAATGCTTCCATGCTGGGATTAGTTACTAGTTCCAATTTGATACAAATTTATATTTGTTGGGAATTAGTTGGAATGTGTTCGTATCTATTAATAGGGTTTTGGTTCACACGACCCCTTGTGGCAAGTGCTTGTCAAAAAGCCTTTGTAACGAATCGTGTAGGGGATTTTGGTTTATTTTTAGGAATCTTAGGTCTTTATTGGATAACGGGTAGTTTTGAATTTCGGGATTTGTTCGAAATAGCCAATAATTTGATTGATAATGATGGGACCAATTCTTTATTTCTTACTTTGTGTGCTTCCCTATTATTTGTTGGTGTGGTTGCTAAATCCGCGCAATTCCCCCTTCATGTATGGTTACCAGATGCCATGGAAGGTCCTACTCCTATTTCAGCTCTTATACATGCTGCTACTATGGTAGCAGCGGGGATTTTTCTTGTAGCTCGACTTTTTCCTCTTTTTACAGTCATACCTTATATAATGAATATAATTTCTTTGGTGGGTATAATAACAATACTATTAGGAGCTACTTTGGCTCTTGCTCAAAGAGACATTAAAAGAAGTTTAGCCTATTCTACAATGTCTCAATTGGGTTATATTATGTTAGCTTTAGGCATGGGATCTTATCGAGCTGCTTTATTTCATTTGATCAGTCATGCCTATTCGAAAGCATTGTTATTTTTAGGATCTGGATCCATTATTCATTCAATGGAAACCGTTGTTGGATATTCTCCAGATAAAAGTCAGAACATGGCTCTTATGGGCGGTTTAACAAAATATGTGCCAATTACAAAAACTTCATTTTTATTGGGTACACTTTCTCTTTGTGGTATTCCACCCCTTGCTTGTTTTTGGTCCAAAGACGAAATTCTTAATGATAGTTGGTTATATTCACCGATTTTCGCAATAATAGCTTGTTTCACAGCAGGATTAACTGCATTTTATATGTTTCGGATGTATTTACTTACTTTTGAAGGGCATTTGAACGTTAATTTTCAAAACCACAGTGGCAAAAAAAATAATGCGTTCTATTCAATATCCATATGGGGCAAAAAAGGACCTAAAGTGAGAAAAAATAATTTTTTTTTATCGCCAATGAATAATAATCAAAGGGATTCCTTTTTTTCGAAAAAAACATATCCAATTGATGGTAATCTAGTAATAAATAGGATGCGACCTCTTATTACTATTAATAATTTTGCCACTAAAAAAATTGCCGCATATCCTTATGAATCGGACAATACTATGTTATTTCCACTTATTGTATTGGTCTTATTTACTTTTTTCGTTGGATCCATAGGAATTCCTTTTGGTCAAGGAATAAGTGATCATTTTGATATATTATCAAAATGGTTAACTCCGTCAATAAACTTGTTACATTCAAATTCTAACCATTATTTTGATTGGTATGAATTTGTAATAAATGCAATTTTTTCAGTCAGTATAGCTTATTTCGGAATTTTTATAGCGTCTCTTTTATATGGGCCTGCTTATTCATATTTTCATAATTTTAACTTAATCAATTTTTTTGTTAAAATGGGTCCTAGGAGAAGTCTCTGGGACAAAATCATAAATGTAATATATGATTGGTCATATAATCGTGGTTACATAGACATTTTTTATTCAAAAATCTTAAATAGGGCTATAAGAGGATTAACCGGACTAACTCATTTTTTTGATAAACAAGTAATTGATGAAGTTACGAACGGTATTGGTATTACCAGTTTCTTTGTAGCAGAAGTTATTAAATATGTAAGTGGAGGACGGATCTCTTCTTATCTCTTTTTTTACTTATTTTATGTATCAATTTTTTTAGTAATTTCTTACTTATATATATAGTTTCTAAAAAGTTTATAAGATAAAGGATATATCGTTATTTTTAATATAATATCATAAAGAATATAAAGAAAATTTGTTTCTAATTATTATTAATTTTTATTATTTTATTGTTGTATCATTTCAAAAAAAGTTGACAAACTTGGTGGATATGTAAAAGATATTTTTTGTTTTCCATCACTTCGGCATGTATAAAAAAAATATTGTGACATTTCATTTCTTACAGGGTTTTCAAATTTTCTTAGATTCATTCTTATTCTTACAAATGAATTCTTTCTTTTTTTTATATAACGCAATGGACGATTCCATC